GGCTTTTGGTTGAATGTTCACACTTGATTTGATGCACCGTCTGCACTTCCTACATTCACTCCGGGAAATTGAAACAGGAAAAGAGGAATTGTAACCCCCCGGTCTGCTGTAGTCAGCCTTAACGGTTTGCCTGACTGGCGAGTCTGCCGTCTCCGCGTCTTTCCCCCTTTTGAGGGCTGCTCCTCAAGCCTTCGAGTGCCGATCTTCGCGAGACGGCCCAAGCGAAGATCTTCGATCCGAACCTTCGCATCTACTCTCTCTTAGAGGATGAACCATGCCTTCGCTATTGCAAGAATATAGCGATCGAAGAGCTATCGCTCAGCTGCTTCGCGTATTACGAAAGCCGTATTCCCCGAAGGGGGCACGCTGAAAGAGCCTAGGTAAGTGGTAAGCGTAGGAGGCATGCCCGAAGGACAGCGGCAGCAGTGTGGTTCCAGGTGCTGCCGTTAGATTGAGATCTGAAAGGTGGCGGGGACTTCAGCTGCCTTGTTTCGGGTGAAGAGAAGAGGGTAGTAGGCTTAGTAGGGCTCGAACCTACAATATAACCGTTATGAGCGGTACGTTTCAACCAATTAAACTATAAGCCCTTACGGATCTTTACATGCAATTCTCTCACTTCGGGAAGAGCGGACGGAAAGAGAAGGCCCTTGCTCTATCTGCTTCTTCCGCTTCCCAGGAATGAACAATTGGAAAATCCATTTTTTTCCAATTGTTTATGTTTATAATATATAAATAAATAAATCAAAAAAGAATAAAGTATGGATGAAGTAAGAAAAAGTACATAAGGAGTGAGAAAAACTTGGTTACGGGAACCGAAGGTGAAGGTTAGGCCGACTTCTTTAGCTACTTCCGCATTTGATTTGTCGTATTCAGGAAAGCTTGCTTTATGGCAGAGCATTTTGCAATGCCAGCAGCCTGGTGAGGGCTGACTGTCTGGGGACAGGTTAAGGCAGGGCCTGCTGGGCTTGCTTCTCATGAGATTGGGTAAGGGAATCGTAAAGGGGCTCATAAACCGGGTGGGCGAGCTTTTTGGGGCATACGGAAAGGGGAAAGTGGATGGAGAGTACTTCTCAGCTAGAGTTGAGAGTGAAGTCACTATAGTGGCTAAAGTGAGTCTTATTACACGGCCGGACGCCCGGCTCTAGACGAAGCTGCGGGGGTTACCACCACATCTTCCCCCGATAGACTCGAAGCTCTTCATAATCAGGCAAGGTATAAAAGAAAATCTTCCCCTCAAAAAAGGCAGACCAGAGATGACAGAGGAAAGTCTTCAGTTCAAAAAAAAGACATACGGCAGTCAGAACAGCTTCAGCCAAAAATGGACTAAGGACAGAAGCACAAGCTACAAACATTAACAACCGGTTTCGTTTAACCTTATGTAAAAAAAAAGAAGCAGCGAAGAAAACAAGACACTAAGTTGTTGCGCTAACTTGCTAGCGCTAGCGCACTACGGCTTTTCAGCCTCCTTGCGGGTCCATTCATTCCATTCTCTTCGCCTTATACGGACCTAAAGGCTCCTTTAGGAGGGCGGGCGTATAAGTGGTTGATTTTCTATTTCCTATAAAGCTTCTCTTAGGAGAATCCCTTCACGCTACTTGACTGAAACTAAAAGTAAAAGCACCTACAAACTCACTCATAAGGAAACTCGTCAAGTAGGTCTCTCGAGCCTTGTTACGAACTAAAGTACTAAAGCAAAGCGACCCCAATCTCTCCCCAGCCCAGGCCAAAGATCCCCCCGCTCTTTTTTTTTTCAGGGGGACAGTCAAGTTCGTTACGGTCAGCAAATCAGCCTCGCATCGTATCGATAGCGATTTATATCACCTCCCCAAGCCTAATTCTTCTTTGTGAGCAATCGATCGTGACAAGTCGACCGATCCATAATGAAAGCACCTGTAGATAGAAGCCCTTTGTTGACCGCTGGACTCATCCTCAATGCCTAAACCGGCATTGCCTAGTTCAGTCGGTTGTCTGTCGACTTTTCTTCCCATGCCCGGCCTTCTGGGTAGCAGTCTCCAACAGAGAGAGCTTTGTGGTCAACTTCTATTATACTTGTTGGAAGGTTCGTCCGGATCTCTTCCCGGGTCAACCTACTCAATATCCGATGGAGGGTAGGCTTTTGGCGGCCGCAGAGACGGCGGATAAAGCAGCAGATGAGACGTACTTACAAATAACTGGATCAAAAAAAGGCTTGCAGCGCCTCGACTCTCTCTCGGTTCGTTCGGAAATCGTGGTAGTCTTTTCATGGATATTTTTTTGAACGGGAATGGGCCTGGAGTTAACAACAACGAAAAAATGACCTTATGTCTGTTGCCATGGAATGTATAGGTAGGGATTATTTTATGCTTGGAAAGTACGTTCCGCGCTCTCTATCCTCTCTTTTTTGAGGACTCCATGAACCTTAGTATTCGTCTTATCTTTCTTTCATGGATAATGTTTAGTATTCCTCTCGCTAGCTATCCTGAGTAAGAGGGGGAGGACTTGATGTGACTACTATTAGACCTCCAACCCGAAAAGACTCTAAAATCATTATGAGCGGATAAACTTTAACTTTCCTTTCCGCGGAGGGGACGGCCCGTGAGGTTGGGCTTAGCAGCTTTTTGGCTGTTTATGATAGAGTGAGATTCACGTTGCCTGGTGGTTCTGATTAGTTGTACCGGATAAGACTTCGAACGGTCAATCGTAACAACGGTACGCATCCCTTGCGGGCGGTTCTTTGCCTTGTGGGGAAATCTCTGGACCTGAAGGTAGAGCTGGGGCTATCATTGATTTTGGCACGATACATTACCTGTCTAGGTCCAGGGACGAGGGAGTTCACCCGCTTACCTACCTTTGGAAGAGTATCCAAGCTGCGCAAGCAGAGTCTTCTATCTTTGACGTATAACCTCAGTGTGGGGACCTGAAGGGCACTTCGATAGTAAATCACTAGAAGCCGGCTTGAGTCCAATGCCAAGTTGAAGTGACGACAGTGGACGGTATTACAACCATCCTTTAGGTCTGTATGCTTAGGATCCCAATGAGTCGGTACGGGGCTCATGCTTCCCAAACGTCACGCATTTTTGAGGTCATTAGTCAACAGCTCCCTGGACAGCGAAATAGGGGTGACTTCACATTGTTTCCTGACACGCCTATCTTTGTTTGAGGGGAATCCTCTCCGCGTTCCGGCTGATGCCGCACCTTGCGCGTATAAATGAATATGATATATACCTCTTTGCTGAGCACGTGACTGTGTACCTTGAAAATGAAAGCTGCATGCCTTCGCCCGCTCCCGGTTCAGGGTAGAATCCATTTCCATTGAATGCCTTGGTCAAGCACGGGATTACGGCCGAAAAGCAGGGGTTTCCGCTAGGCGAAGGAGCTCAGAAAGCCTTACTCTATAGGGGCGCGCTAGCGCCCTTAAAAAGGTTTAATGGCCATGACCAGCTAAAGATCACTGCCATCTCACGAATTGGATTTGAACCAATCAATCTCCGATACCTTTAGTAGATCGTGAGTGGGTCTGTCGTCCTCCTCATTATAGTCCTTCTAGAATCAATAGCATTTCGTCGGAATACATCCTGTCTTTTCACCTTAGTAGTCCTATGCATAGTCAGTACTATAGCCCCAATCATGGCTACTAATAAAATAAGACTAGAAACCAAAAACCAGACAAAATAGTAAGTATAAAGTAAATTGCCCAATGTTTCCAAATTAGTCCAACTTCGTACCTTTCCGGCATAAACCGTATATCTCAGAGAGGTCGTATTTCTTTGGGTTGGTAGTAATGGAATGGTTTCATTATCTAAAATGAAGAACATTTCCCACCAAAAGATCAGTCCAATAATACCACTCACTGGTAAATAGCGCAAGACTTCTTCGTGAATCTCCGCTATTTGAATATGGAACATCATAACAACGAATAGGAATGAAACGGCTATAGCTCCTATATAAACTACTAAGAAGATCATAGCGGAAAAGTCGAGACCTAACAAAAGAAGTAAACCTGAAGTGTTGCGAAAGACTGGGATGGGAAACAAAACGGAATGTACCGGATTTTTAGCACGTACAACCATCAAACCAGAGACCAAAGCTGGGCTCGACAAAACAGAAAGTATCATGGTACGTCGTCCTTCACTGAAATGGAACTTTCATGCTGGTTTGGAGCAAGAACTAGCATGAAAGTCGATCTATTACGTACGACCAGCGCGGTTGTTCATATTTCATTTCCTTCTTCTAAACCAAGCCCCTATTAGAGAGCATTCACTGAGTTACTTACGATCTCAAATCTCTCTCGACGCCGAGAATTTCTTATGTGCCCAGGTTCGGCTAGCTTCTTCCCCACCTTTTAGCGTTCTGGGAAATAAAGAAACCCGAAATCAAAAAGAAAGAAGAGAAATTGGGCCATGTTTCCCGAGGGAGGCCACCTTCTCTCAGGCCAGCAGTCGACTAGAAGTAGAAGACTGCTGGCCTGAGGGCTTCCCTCTTTCCTGGGCTCTGCTCGCCCGTCTACGCTCCGACCCAGAAAGTCATAATTCTAAAAATGAAAAGAGTGAATCAAGATCTAGATGGATCCCTGTCTTTATCTCTATCCGGATAGATATGTCCCTATGAGCGACTACGCCGATCTTTAGATGTTTTGGCCACGTCCCTTTCCGCTCCGAAGAGGAAGGTTTGGATCTTTCAATCTTATGTCGTGAGGGATGTGATCTATGTTAGGTCCATAAGATACCACAGCTTTTAGTGTTCTATGATTGACCTCCGAATAATGAGTAGGTAGTTCTATCCTTTTTATTCTTTTTTTTTTGCTTCTCTTCCTTCTCTTCTTTATCTTCATACTAAACTGATAAGAGGATGCAGAGCAATAGATCAAATAACTATAGTTGTAACCTATAGAACTTCTTGTTCGAGTAGGAAGATTTAGGTTTTTATCGTTCCTTCTCTTCTTCGATAAGAATAAGGTCAAGGTCACGGAGTGATAAAAAATCCTCTTCATTCTGTTGCGCTCAGCGAAGGAACTGCCTAAGCATACTTTTTTGTATCCAAACTTCTTTGTTCTTTCTAAGTCTTTTTCTTGCATATAAGAATGTAACTTTTGCAAAAACCGGGATTTTAGTAGTAGGCGGCATCCCTTCTTCTTTTTGAGTAGGCGGAACCGTTCTGTTTTGCTTCTTCTCCACATTCGGAACCGGCGACCCCTTAATTTGCCTATGATTTTTTCAACTGATATTTTGATATAGAAAAATCTCCTTATTTCTTCATCGTGGGTTCTCGCGTAATTTTATTGAAAAGATATTATATCACCGTGGGAAACTTTTAAATGAGTCATGTTTACTATATAATTATTCACACACACTTTTCGATGACTTATCGGCTGCCTTGCTTGAGGAATAGTTTCACAAAAATGGAGACGAACCAGAATAACGTCCAATCTTGTTTCTGGATTGAGTAGAAAAGGGATATATGAAGTTCGTTTTGTTCCTCTATGCATCTTTGTGATGGGTAAATTCCCATAAAAAAGGGGCAACTTTCGTGTAGTTTGTAATTTGATGTAACTGTTACGCTTTTTTCTCGGATAAATCTTTTTCTTAATAGATCTTTTCTTCTTTCTCCATTTTCGGAGAAGGCGGCGTTGCGTTATTGTAAGTCCTCTCTTCCCAACATTTCCTAAAAGTAGACGACAAGTTTTAAATCTTAATGCAGGCATTATGTATTGTTGAATCAGTCTTTTTCGCCACATCGGGGCTATGGGAATTGAACCCAAATTTTCCACGACCCCCATTTCCGTCTCGCCCACTCGTCTATCGACCTTTCGATTAGACAACAAAGAGAGTGGAAGTAGCATGATGGGAGCTTCTTAGCGCTTAGGCCACCTCCCTTATCTTGATATTGAGGAGATGGTAAACAAGACTTTCCATGCTACGAGCTTTCTTTTATATATATATTCAATTCACCGATCCATTCATTCAATTTAAATTAAATAATAAAAGAGAGAAACTAAACAGAGAAGAGATCAAGATGACTAATCAATTAATACCTGCATTTTTTATTGTACTAGCTTAACCGAAGCTAAACCTAATCGAAAGAAAAACCCCAACAAACCAATCTTTGTTATGCCGTATGGAACCGCAGTTTCTGTTCACGCATTCCCCTAGTCTTACTCTTCATGTGGAGAACACAGCCACACATGGTACCCGCCGGTAAAGTACATACAGGGAGCTCTCTACAGTATCTATGCTACCTGCTACTTCCTGTAGCCCATAGTTCACCGATTTCATCATCCTCTTTCCCGTTTTGGGAAGTAAGAAGTTAGTCTGCGGTTTTGTAGACTTTTTTTTTAGAGAGCGATAGCCGCCTTCTCGTGGCCTCTGTCTCCTTCCCGAGTCCGACTTAAGATGGATTGCCTTGTTTTATCTTTCCCGTTGTATGATCTCAATGGTACTAACTACGAATACGGATCCGTAGTTCTCCCATCTCTTACCAATACAGGACTTTGGACATATGGCATAAAGTTGAATCCCGCATACACCCTACCGACTAGTTTGCCATATGACTAACACAGGTAATCTCAACTCTCAATTATATCATCAAGATAAGAAGAGAGAGGGGACTAGCTTTTGTTCCTTTTGTTTTTGTCTTTTATAGAACCAACCAGCAGACAAATAAGGATATCAAGATTTTCTATGTACGATCAAGTTCTTAATCAAGCCCCTTTTCTTTTTCAAAAACTAGATGAAAACTAACTTGCCCCTCCTCTTAGACTGAGAGAATCCTACCAAAAAAATCCAATCACTTCTCCTCACTCTAAAGAGTAAGCAAATCTCTTCGAGCCTCACTCCTAGCTTGTCCGATAATATAAAAAGCAATCCCTATTTGACTTCCTGCTTTCCTTGTGCCCTAGGCACCGCCTGGCTTTATTAGTAGGTGGAAATCTTATCCTTATAATGAAGTGCCCTCTTGGAAATTGAATAGGATATGCTACATAGAGGGCATAAGAGCATGTCTTTCTTACCATATAAAGTCTAAACCAATTAACATACCTCCTTGGGTAAAGGATAGACAAAAAGCTTTGGAAAGTAGTTTCTCAACCTCGAACTATTAGATCTATCTTCTATTTAGAATATTTAACGTAATAAGAAAGTCAAATTAAAATTGAATATATCCAGAGTTATAACACCCCTCCGCTTAACAATGGAGTTATAAGAGCCCTCGCCTTGTTTGAAATCCGAGTTCTTTCATCCATTAAGTCGTAAGTCAGCAAGTAAGAAAGCAGATAAGCTATTTCAACAAGAGAATTCTCTAACGTAAGGTAATCTATTTGATCTTTCTTTTACAGCAATCTTTAGGTCTTTTCCAAGACAAGCAATTGAATGAACAAGTGTAGTCACTCAACTTTTTAGCCTTTCAAGCAGAAGCAGTCTCCTTTACTTTACAGTGCAGCTAGTAGGAGTAGGAGCCTCCTTCAGAGAGGGTAACTAGAGTACCGGTGGAATTTTCTTCTAATTATAAGCCCCATATAGTGAAAGTGCCTAATCCAAGGGGTGAAATAACTCGTTGGATAGGTTAGGTTGAGAGCTTAGCCTACTCTTTCTTTCCAGTCTTTCTAGCTTCCGGGTTTTCTTTTATGTAAGCATGTTATTACATAGCGTAAGCCAGTGCCTCTTACTGTTTAGTAGGATTCCCCTATGTAGCATTCTTACCAGTTCAGGATGTGTCTTTCAGGTACCTTTTTACAGGGACCAAGGCCATGTGTTAAGTCCCGCCCCGAGCTGCAGGGGCATTTCTTTTTAACCGCTGCCCCAGGCCGGATGTATATGTTAAAGCAGGTGTAATGGATGCTAACCCGAGCTTATTGAATTGAATTGAATAAACTTACAGTAATTGAATTTTCTTTTTTTTATGTTATGAATTAGGAGTTTGGAGATCTCTTCGTTCCAGGAGTATCTCATTTATACTTTTAGGATCAATTAGGACGGACAAGCCGCCCCCGCGAACCACGATGCGACGCGACAGTGATTCCGATCTGAGTGCAAAGATTGGTCGGCTAGATAGATTGGCTTTTGTTTGTTACATTGTTACAGAACGAGGTTGTTTACTCGCTCGAGTAAGAGTTATAGGATGCTGTGGGATAGCGTTGTTAAGGATCAGTTCAAGCGCTAAGAGCAAGAGCTCCCTTGGCAGGGGTTCCAATCAAAGTCTGATTCTCCTCAAGCGCTGGTTCGACCCAGTCCATTGGCTATGGATCCGTATCTTCATATGTATTTCCATCTCGATCAATTGAATTGGCTCGCAGGAAAGAGAAAGATGCCGGAATGGAACCAGAATGAATTCTCACTCGCTCTCCGGTAAAAGCACTAGGAGCAACGGAATTAGGGGGACAACTACTTCTCTTATTACTTATACTGGTACGAATGCTGGAACTTTTGTATGCTGGAGACCATAGCCCTTACCCATGGGGCCTATCGCTTATGTTGCCCCAATACCAAGGAAAGAAAGAAAAGATAGTTAGAGCTTATCTATAGCCTTAAGGGGAAGAAGTATATCTATTACCTATGACCAGAAGAGCTTACAATCCAATTCTCTATCCTGCCGCCTAGGAGCACTTCTAAAAAAAGCTTGGTTCCTTGATCATATGTATTCGTTGGGCGGGGGTTTTTAAACACTTAGAAGAGACGTGATCAACTATAGGTGTAGTCTTCTTGGTATCAATATCAATAGGACGAGGCCTCTAGCCCACGTGGTGAAGGGAATGGGCTATCTGATATAAGTCATTCCATACCCCCTCGAGTCAGGAGCTACCTTTCGAGTTGTATAATAGGTCTTGCTTCCTTAAATAAAGTTTGCTGTCACTATACTTTCGTGATTCCGTATGTACTTATGCAATATGTATCATCAACAGCGCACTCTCTCTTCTCTTGCTTTAGGAAAGTGTATCACTAGGGATTCCACTCTTAATAGAATATGTGAACTTTGCCTTTGAAAGAATAGGCTGCTGGTAGGAAAAAAAGGATGCTCAAATCCTCTGCTTGAGAACCGGAAGTGACATACCCATAAAAGGAGACTGCAGATTTCGTGTAGGGGCTAGCTTTCTCGAGCTAAATATGTTTCCTGCCTGCTTGCTCAAGGGCAGGTTGGTACGAAACAAAGGTTGGAACGCATGCTGCGGGTGAACTCTCTTCTCTTCGAACAGGCTTCCGCAAGGCTCTTACGGCCTATAGGTAACGCGGGATCTCCCTCAATTTCAATGTTAATAATGGTATTAACTGTCCATGGTAAGCTAGTGGTTTGAGAGCATGTCATTGGGCAAGCAAGGCTTGTAAGCCGAGGCCCACTCCACTCCCTGTAGGATGAAACTTTCTTCGGTTCTTTTGATATTGAGTCTTACTCTTATATAAATATAAACACCGATGATCCAGTACCAGACTTTGCCTTTTTGGCTACCCTTCCTCTAGAAACAAAGAGGAAAGGTCTTTCTCTCTTGAAGAGAAAACAAATATGCTTTTCTTAAGGTTTAGCTATCGATACGTGAACTCTTTGTGCTTGCTTAGCAGATGTCCTTTACCTCTCTGCTTTGGACTCAGTCACTAGTTTGCAGTAAAGAAAGAAGACTAGCATAGACCATTACACGAAAAAGATCCTCTCTCGATACGCTCTTGCGCTTCGCAGCACTTTCCCCAGTGAATATGGCTACGAAACTCTCGTCAGAGAGGTCTATAAGGCCGTTTCCGTTTTGTTGTTGTGCGAGGTTCCAGTCAACCGAGCAACGAATCGATAAAAACCTGAGACTCCACCTAGCTTGAAAAAGACTATGCTGCCAACCGCGGATCTAACAGCTTCTAACTCTCTTTTTTATTATTACACGTTCGGGATCTTCAAATGTATTTCGTAAGTAATGTTCTAAATCGGAGGCTCTTTATAACTTCCTTTAATTTACGCCATGGATCCTTCCCTTGATAGCCTTGAGTTGTTGGTTACACCGCACCGGAAAAGCACTCTCTGGGAAATCCGGATCTTTCTCAGCAGGGAGCACGCCAACGACGAAGCGATAGGACTAGGCCGGAAGAACTACCTTATAGCACTTGAGATTCTACCTTTTGATATGCCAAATGGTTGTAAAAAAAGTCATTTCTCAGGCCTATAAGGGGGTTCCGGAGAGATCAAGGAATTGGGACAACACGCCCCACTGAGGGTCCTGATTACAGGATAGCCTGCGCAACCTTTTCTTATACGTAAGCCTGTAGGGAAATCAAAGCCTTAGTCCACATTTGTGTCTTCTTTCACACTCGCTACACTCGTTTCACTCGCTACGTAACCTTTAGTTGAGTTCTCAATGGTAGTCGTCAACGCACTCGTTTCGTATACTTAACTCGTTCCCTACGCTCGTCAACACACTCGCTACGTAACCTACGCCCGCCTCATCAGAAAGAGTCTTTGAGCAAGCTACCTCTATATAAGAAAAGAGAAAGCCATTCTATCAAGATCGTATCCCGCAAAGGGACAATAAAGCTTGTTAGTGCAGCATACGCAGGTAGCGTTGCTATGGTCGATCCCGTGGTCTAGCATTAGAGTTAGCGGGGAAAACCTAAAGTATCGCATTCACCAGACAGGGTGAAGGAAGGAAAAAAGTCCCAAGGCAGATTCAAGGAATCAATTAATAGAATAGGTTTTGCAGCGCGTGGACGGTCTTTGTTGTGTTGCTAGAATTAGAATATATATGTGATCTTTCTTTGTTTAGCCTAAATTGTGGTGAGGGCACCTAATATGTCGGAGCAGTCCCACCCAGTATATGGACCAGCCCCTCTTTTAAACCCAATCTTCGTTTCTAAGATTTTATAACTCCAATCGCCATCTTATAAATGAATCCTCGGGAGGTGCTGTCTCCTCAGCCCGCTTTTCTGAACCACTCTTCTTCTCTTGCTATTTGTGTATAATAAGGATTGAATAAGCTTAAGTGGTTGAAAGAAGGGTTATGGCTTGTATGGGAAACGGAACTTTAGTAGTAGTAATGCCACGTTTGAGGCTTTCCTCTTATCCATTTCTTGAATGGAGGGAATCCTCCTCTTGAAAGTCTAGTATCCTATTAAGAAGAGAACCTGTAGCATTGATGCCCTTTGATTTCGTACGAATACGAATCGTCTATATTGTTCGACCTCAGGAAGAAGCTGTTTACACCTCGCGACTTGCTAGGATGGATGGGTTGTTTACTGACTCAACAATAGGGAGTTGAAGGGATCGCCCGACTAATAAGGAGAGGATGCGAAGCTGGCTTATTCCCATAAGCAAGCACTAAGAATAGAATATCTGCCAGCCCTAGCTCCAACCATCTGGCATGATCCATCAACATAGAATAAGCAAGCGAACCCAAGGCAAGGAAAAGACTAATGGTCGCAGGTTCAAGTCCTGCTATACACCTACCCGAAAGCGGCCTGCGCAGATGAAAGAAAGTCTCTTGGTCTAAGCGGACCACCACTCCCGACGAATTTTCAGGCATCACCAGGATGATGGCCTATAGTATACTTCACTTTTTCTGGGTAAGAATCACACTGATGAAAGAACCATTGCTCGGGGTTCGAGAAGAACCGGGGGAATAAGTCCCCACTACGAGATATTATACTCCACCGTCGTTTAAAGAAAAGAGAATCAAAGACTAGCTCCTCGATAGAGCAAGCGATGGATTTTCAAGTCAAAGCCCCCTGTTACTAAAACCCCCTTTTTTTTTGACTGCCTATCGGCTTGATCTCTCAAATGCCAACCTAGGCTACCCCCAAAAGGCCCCTTCCCCCTAAGGCCCATCTATGCTGCACCAAAGGGTACCGCGACGAGACTTCATTGTTCTTGTGGCAAAGCCGATTGCCAAAAAAGTCTCTGTCCTAAGGCATAGGCAGCGAGCCCCTACTAGGGCCAGTGGTTGTGGCTCGGCTGGATGGCATGGGTAGACTTTCCTTCCTCCATACAGTACGGCGCGCTCCCGGATGTTTCCGAGTTCAGTCTTGTGTCAAGAGACTTCCCACAGTAGGGGAGAGATAGTGTTTTTAAATGGTAGAGCTACAAGGGTTACGAGATTGACTAATAGGGGAAAAAGAACTTTCGTATATGATCAATGGGGAGCGAACGGGATTAGCTAGGTTAAAGGGTGCCGTCTCTCGCTCCTCTCCTTACAGTTAAGCTAAAGCTGGACCTACATACCTACTTAAGGCTGCCTCCATGCTACGAAAAGAAAATCTCAATCGGCGCCTAAGCTAAGCCCATAGACAGGGGACGGGAATTTGAACATGAGGCTAGCATTCGGAACAAAGATCCCTATCTTGACCAGAGATTCTGATCTTGGCGCAGCATAAGTCCCAAAAGCACGCCCAAGCCTTGATTCTCATATTCGATTTCAAGCCACTAATGCCAGAAGCCAAGGGCCAGTTGTTATATGTTTGAATCCTTCTTGGATTCCCGTAAGCTTCTGTCTTTCCATACAGAGTATGGCACTTTTCTTGTCTCTTTTGTCTTTCTGTGGCTGGTCTTTCTTTCCCTTTTTCATTCTTCACAAATGCATCGAATGCTTTTTTGGAGGGCGCTTGACCTGTCTTAGCTTTACAGCTTCGTTCCCTTGCTGCCCGAAAGGCCTGATTTTCTACTTGAAATTATACCGATGATTCCCGGGTAATAAATCTGTAAGAGCAAAAGGACTGGCCTAGACCTCTTATACCGCTCCTGACCCGAACCCTCGAGAAACGAGCTGCTTTAAGCCCTACCCTTCCTTCGCTTCCCGCTGTTAGGAGTTCTGCCTTCTGGGCTTATAGGCGAGTCAAGGCCTTTGTGTGAAAACTCTATCTGTCTCAAATAGAGATGGGGAAGGTGTTCAGTCAGTAAGGAAAGCGACTCTTTTCTTTTTTCTCAGGAAAGCCGGCGCAGCAAGCCGATCCGACATACGTTCAAACGCATGCACCTTTCGACTACTTTTCTTTCGGGGCGCGCCATCCAAACTCGCTCCTTCTATCAATCAATGCACACAAATATGCTTGCCCTTACGTAACTAGTCTAGGTCCAACACTCCTATATAATATAGGGCTAGATTTCAACACCATTCACTGGTAAGGCCCGACATCTAGCATTCCCGACGGCGGCTACCCCGGGATAGCCATCCATAGTTGTAAGCCTCCCTTACCCCACAACCCTCACTGAAAATTCAATGAAAGGCAGACCCCATAGAAGTCAGCCTGAGCCAACTCAGTGAAGATTTCTCAAAAACCCTCAAGCCAGACCACAGAAAGATACAGAACAAAAAATGCGTGCTCAACCAACCCGTCTCAATCCATGTCAACCATCAACCAAGGCCCGCACCAGCCACCATTACTATCTCTAAACTTTCACCTATCATTATCTCAACCCCAACCTTCCCTTACTTATAGAAAAGGTTGAGGAGACAAATGAAATGGTTCGCATATAAGAAAGAATAGGACGGGGCATCAAATACAGATCCCATCCCCTCCTTTCGTCGAAAACAGCAACTGAAGCTGATTGTGGTTACGGCGATCATCCTGCAACACCCTCTCGCTACATAAATTCCTTTAGTTCTTTAAGTACGCGCGCACTAAGCCGTATAAAAGCTAGGGGCTCGAGCAGGAGGATTCATGCTTCGCCTATCTACTAACCCAAAGGGTGCGCCAATTCTATTGATACAGCCACAAGCTTTCCTAGGAATAAAGTAGTTCGTTCTATTCTTCGCGCAAGGCTCCTGCGCTTCGTTTTCAAAGACGTGTAATGGTACGGACCACCGTGAGAGGCCCCTTGTGGGACTCGACTGAGAAGGAGAGGAGTGTGTTCCCTGGATTTTGGTAGTCTACAGAGGGCTTATGTGTAAACAACCTGCCCCAGCATGCAAACGTTACACGCTTAACGCTATAAGCACGTGTTACAAGCCCACTAAAAGGAGTCTTGAGCGCGTTAAAACCGGTATGCTCTGTCCACGTTATGCCAAGGAAGGAGTAGGCATGTTACGGCTAAGCAAGCAAGCGGGCATTGATTGAAAGATTAACGAGATGGGATTCCCTCCGTCCTGCGATCGCCGTTAAGAACATCGAAAACGTGATCAAGAGGCCACGCCTTAAAGCATGTTGATCAGGGAAGAGATCCATTTTTTTTTTAACACATTAGGTCTAGAAGGAAACCCTACTAATCCAACTCAATATGTTATCTTGATCGAGTGGATCGACCTATGTCCAATAAGGCACCCTCGGTATGAATACGTCTCGACCAGAGGAAGAGGAAGCTTATAAAAAAGAGCTTCTTTATACGAGTTTAGTTATGAGCTGAGCTCATGTGCTTTAGCTATACGCCGCCCCGTCTATTTCTTTGCTTTAGCTGGCTTTTTAGCTTCTCATGAGAATGATTATACAATCAAGTAAGGCTTCTATGTAAGCTGATATATCGTCAGAAATGAAAATCTATATTTTTAATAGAGCGTCACTTGGCTTTTAGCCCCTAATTGAGCTTCTCGACCGTAACCCGTAAGCACTCGCATCCTATGAAACTTCTATTTCAGCAAACTTTCCGATGAAACTTCTCTTTCTGCTAAAGCTATGAACACTTTGAAAAATCTTTAAAGCAATTACGCTTGAAAGATTCCCTCATTTTTCTTTCTCGCAAGCGGGCAATAGATTGTGCCGTGCTTGCTTATGCTAAGCATCTCTTAGCGCACTGGTTTCTCAAACCCCGGGTAATTTCACAGGAAAGTGCTTAAAACAGGGACATTTTCCTTCTTAAAAATCGAATTTCTAGACTCTTGTTGAGCCTGCTTTTCTATTTTCACTATACCACAGAATTAAAACCAATTACGCTGATGCTATTCCCTTGAAGTGATAATATATTCATTTTTATGAAAAAAATTTTTAAACTAAGCTCACGAGAAGATCCTTTGATTACCAACCTTTTATATTGGCTCGTCGGTGGGGTTAAATACTGTCAAAGGTGAGGTTAAATACAGTAGTCTTGGGATATTATTACAACTTAACCACTTATCATAGATAAAGAAGTAGTTAATTATTGATCTGCTTTTGTAGCTGCTTTGATTTACCATCCCGTTGTGAAAGAAGAAGCATGGATTCCACTTCCCATACATTGATTGCTACACGGAATGTAGAGAAAGCAAAGAAGGGATTGAACGAATTTCTGGCGCTTTCTATCAGGTCCCTATGATCATATTCTGTTAACAGAATGAAATATAGGATGTCCCTCCTGTCCCACTGGCCTATAAGCTTCCGACCCGCTCTCGTTGGTCGAGGAATGAGCTTTCCCCCTTCGAATCCTATATTAACGGGTAAGATTCCGTTTTTAGTAAGCCTTCTGGGAAGAGAGGCGTGAAACCCTTGACTGGAGTTTAGGAAACAGGTCCGTCAGGTAAAGGAGAACGTTAGTGCAATGATAAAGAGCTGGCTGTGTCAAAAGCAAGAGCTATGCCAACAGGTTCTAAAACGCATTTGCGGTTCCAGATCAAATGTGACCAGTCTATCTAATCTTGGGCAAAGGCAAACACCCATCCTTTTGGGACGTGTATTCCACCCGCTCAGGCAGAAGAACTTACTTACCGTTCAGTGTAAAGTAAAGATTAAATCGAATTCCGGGTTCCTAATCTATATTCTAAACAAGGTTCAATCCGACCAATCAATACTATCGGGTCGCCAGGAAAAAGCATGATACGCAAAGCAAAGGTGAGGCGCATCAGTGAAGTCGTTGGTCAAAGTTCGTTAGCTGAACCAGTTCTTCCTGCTTCTATCACTCACTCGCATGCCTAAGCTCCATTCGTTGCTTGAGAGTCGTAGGCAAATGTAAGTCAGTCTAAATAAGATGATACCTATTAAATAAAGGTAGAAGCTCCTACCGTCCAGGAAGGAAGAGCTAAACGGAAGCACTTCTTTTGATCCTCCTTCTCTTCTTCTTAGCCGGTAACATCTATAGACCCTCCCTTCCTCTTCTCTCTCTTATCTATTCCCGTGGGAAAGACGGTCTCGGGTATCGTGCTACTCCCCTAGCTTTCGTCTCTCAGTGTCAGTGTCGGCCCAGCAGAGTGCTTTCGCCGTTGGTGTTCTTTCCGATCTCTACGCATTTCACCGCTCCACCGGAAATTCCCTCTGCCCCTACCGTACTCCAGCTTGGTAGTTTCCACCGCCTGTCCAGGGTTGAGCCCTGGGATTTGACGGCGGACTTAAAAAGCCACCTACAGACGCTTTACGCCCAATCATCCCTTTTCATGTTCGTCTTTCATATTCATAGTCCGGCATCGAGTTCAGTTTTCGAGACGAGCCCGAAGGCGCAGGGAGGACGATACGAGACGAGCACTCCCCCTTTCCATTTACATTTAGAAGTTAGAAGTGAAAGCATCCTTTTTCGACCCACGGTAAGGCAGGAAGAATCCCACTTATGATTACAATTTCATTGGATAAGCTAAAGAATCCGTTTATTAGGTAACGGGACCCGCTCTTCTTTCTTTCGCGGAGTTGACAGGGGAGGGATCAGCCGCTTGTGATGTGAGGTAGGAGCCCTACGTTATGATTACAATTTCATTGGATAAGCGCAGCAATCACCCTCTTCCCTTTGTTAAGTGAAAGAGTTCCACCATTTCTCGGGAGCGAGCTCACTATAGAATTCGCACTACGAACGAAAGACCAACGAGGATTCAGGAGGAAAAGGAGTAGGAGCTAGCTTTCATTGAAGTAGAGGCACGAAGTAGCGAAGAATTTCGATTAAAAGAAAGGGAAAAGTGTGAAGAACTCAAATTGAAAAGACTTTCTATCCCACGAATCCAAAACGCATTTTTGAAAGCCGAGGTTACCTCCGGTAACCACGTCACTGATTTATCCAACGAAAGCAATCGACATGATGATTCCTAGTGAAAACTCGCGAAAAGGAATCAAGCCGGAAGCTTCGATTGAAGAGATGCGATCTTGCACCATCTTCCACTTTTATGGAGATCCGGAGTTTTTCAAGAAAAGGTCCTATCCAAAAATATCATGATTGGGTCAACCAGGCCAGATCATGAGTCAAATATCATGATCGGGTCGACCAGGCCAGATCATGAGTGAATAGAAAATCGAAAACGTACATAGCTGTTCCAGCTGAAATACTTGGAATAATTCTACCACTTCTACTAGGAGTAGCCTTTTTAGTGCTAGCTGAACGTAAAGTAATGGCCTTTGTGCAACGTCGAAAGGGTCCTGATGTAGTGGGATCGTTCGGATTGTTACAACCTCTAGCAGATGGTTCGAAATTGATTCTAAAAGAACCTATTTCACCAAGTAGTGCTAATTTCTCCCTTTTTAGAATGGCTCCAGTCACTACATTTATGCTAAGTCTGGTTGCTCGGGCCGTTGTACCTTTTGATTATGGTATGGTATTGTCAGATCCGAACATAGGGCTACTTTATTTGTTTGCCATATCTTCGCTAGGTGTTTATGGAATTATTATAGCAGGTTGGTCTAGTAATTATAGGGGGCGGCCGTTCGGTCGCCTATGATACTAGGACCAATAGGTAAAAAATGGCTTTGTGCCGCAGGTGTTGAACGATCTACTCTACACAGGTGTGGGCTTACAGGGCTAGGGCTCATAAACCTTTTCTTTCATTCATCAATAGGGCTCTGGTTGCTTACTTTTACGGGCCGGAATCACAAAATTGAAGTCATAAAAAAGAGATCTTTCTCTTCGCACCACTGAAAGACTACTTAAGATTCAATTCAAAAGGCGGCTACTTAGCCCTACATTAGCGGGACTAAGTAAGGCCTGAGGCCCCCCTCGAATCCTTAAATTATAAGAGCATGCCGCAACAAAAGGATGGTCCCTTATGCATTTCTTTCTTTCTGGAAGGGAAAAAGAAGTACCCCCCATCATGGTGAACCTCTCCTTGTGATCGTGATGAGGTAGATGCCTTCCAGCCGGGGGGCAGATCGAATCGGAGTTTCCTTAGGTAGCCACCGACCTACAGTTATCCTTAAACTTACGTGCTTGGTGGAGAAGAAGCGAACAAAGGTACGCTCGCTTGTTGTCTTGTTCTCTGCCGCGAACTGGGATCGCTCGCCAGCTAGGTCAGATTGGAGCAACATTGTATGAGAACATATTACCAATATTCGGGGACAAGGGGCGGAACGACCTCTCGATCTACTTACTGCAGCCCAGGAAGAAAAACATCGTCTAGGCCTTCTCTCTTGCTCCGATCTCTTCTACGCCTAGGACGTTGTCTAGGCCAAGAGCCATAGTTAGTTGCTGTTTATATTTGGTTTTTTTTCGTTGTTGATACCGGCAAGACCCAGCCAGATGATGTCTGCTGGTTGGTAGTGAGAGGATTCTTAGTACCTGCATACTCAAAAGAGAGCGCTGGTTAAAAAACAATCATTTGATTTTGTTTCTTGCTCTCTCTTAGCAGCGGGAAAGGAGTCTATCTATCTGCCTAGCTTTGGTAGATTTCCTCAACGCAATCTAAAAAAATTCTACGAATCCTTTTTTGGATAAGTCCGACGACTCAGCAGCAGTGCGGAATTGACTTTCTCGTCCGGTGGATCTGATCTATAGTTAGGGGACAATACATACCAAAAGGTTCGAAGAAAGGAAGATAAGAAAGCAGAAAAAAAGGATTGATTTGAACCTGTAGCCAAGCCAAGGTGAAAGGTGGGTCTAGGCTTCGGAAGCATAACAGAAATAGCCTCAATCTTCCTCAGACCTCAGAAAGGAGCCAAAAAGCATAAACTAGGCTAGGCCTTCAGGGCGACTCGCTTAGCATGGTGAGTGAATCAGACCGCAGTGACACAGTCGTCCAAAGCTTTTGAACCCGAAAAAAAGATGGAATTCCCCTTGAAGGGAAGCCAATCTTCATAAAAGAAAGACGCCGGCCAGAAAGATTATAAGTGGAAGAATCCGTGCGTGGAAACAAATGGGGAAAGTCGAAAGCGGATCAGGAAGCCCCCGCCCGCTATGCTCTTTATCAACAACGCATTCATTACATTCATTCATTGAATAATCAAGCGAAGGCGGCGTATTGAAAGAGCTCCTGTCAGATCGCTACACAAGCCATCGCTCTACACCGAAACAGAGAGGAGCTGCTTATTCTATTATAAGAACGCTACGCAAAGCTTTCAACATTCGCTATGCTACGCGGCTCTATTCATTACATCATTCAATACACACGGAGAAAAGGAGGACTCTTTCTAAAACACTACCCGGCTGCTCTATGTATCAGCACTAAAGACGTCGGTAATCTCAAATCCGTCTCTATTTCCACTCTTTATTGGCTCGTTTCGTAAGAATAGAGTAGTCAAAGTAATTGCGTCTATCATTGAAGGCAGCCAAGAGTAAGTCAGGGCTTTAGTACTAGACTATTCAGCTCGTTATAGTCCATTAGAGTGTTTGAAATCCTTGAATCCGTACTCTGTACGGAGCAGTAGGCTGGAGTTATAGTCCGTATCCTTACTACTTGCCTGGAGTAGGAAAGATTGTTCTATCTGTTTTTAGCCAGTCACTGGTAGTGCTAGTGTTCTTTATGGTTCGCAATACAATAGTGATTTAGGTTTGTTTCTTTCCGTTCGCTATAGTCCATTTTGGGGTCTAAGGCTAATCTATATTGTCCGGTAAGCAAGCAAGGGAGCCTCTGGCTTCGTCCCTTCGTCTCGCCACAAGACAAGCTGTGATATAATCTGTCTATACCTTACTCGGTTCAGTCAGATTATTCAGTAAGATATGGTTTTTTGTTTGAGGCTTCGCTTCACTTACCCTAGGGGGTAAGTGCCTCGTGAACTCCGTTAGCTAGGTGCAGGTCTTTCCCCCTCCTAGTAGTCAGTCTGTTCTTTCGAGGTAAACGAGAGTCTACGTTTAGTTGAACGTAGCCCGCAGAAGTCAAGAGGTTGGTTATAGGGGCGACTTCCAGAAATAATTTAGACGAGGAAAGCTTATGGACAAAAAATGAGCATTCCGGCCTTACACGCCTTTTCAGTAAAGGAGCGAAAGGTTAGACCTTAGAAAGTCAGCGAACAACATAATGAAGAAGACAGCGAAAG